CTAAAGTGCCACCTCGCCAGAAAGATCCGCTGAGAAATAAAGAGCAAAAAAACGATTTTTGTTTTTTAACAGTTTGGGGAATGGAAACTGAAGTTCCTTTTGGTTCTCCCAGAAAACAACGTTCATTTTTTGAACCCATTTTTAAAGAACTCAGAAAAAAAATTATAAAATTACAAAAGAATCCTTTTTTAGTTATACAGGTTTTAAAAGAAAGAATAAATCTTTTTTTAAACCTTTCAAAAGAAAGAAAAAAATCGGTCATGAAAACCATTCTATTTTTAAAAGGAATAATAAAAGAACTTTCCAAAAGAAACCCAATTCCATTATTTGGATTAAGAAAAATAGATGAATTGAGTGAAACTAAAAAAGAAAAAAATGGGGTAATCAGTAATGGGATGATTAATGAATCGTCCATTCAAATTCGATTTATGGATTTGACAGATTCTTCATTGACAGAAAAAAAAATGAAAGATCTGGATGATAGAACCAGCACAATCAGGAATCAAATAGAAAAAATTACAAAAGATAATAAAAAAGGATTTTTAACTCCGGAAATCAATATAAATATTAGTTCTAATAAAATGAGTTCTGATAAAATAAGTTATCCTACTAAACTATTAGCATCAATAAAAAATATTTGGCAGAAATTAAAGAAATTCAAAAGAATAAATGTTCGATTAATCCGTAAATCATATTCTTTTTTCCAATTTTTAATTGAAAGGATATACATAGATATACTTATCTGTATCATTAATAGTCCGAGGATCACTACACAACTTTTTTTTGATAATTCAACAAAAATGATCGATAAATACATTTACAATAATGAAACAAATAAAGAAAAAATAGCTAAAACAAATAAAAATACAATTCGTTTTATTTGGACTAAAAAAAAATCAATTTCTGATATTAGTAAAAAAAATTCAAAGATTTTATTATCCTCCTTCTCACAAGCATATGTATTTTACCAATTATATCAAACGCAATTTTGTAATTTGTATAAGTTAAGATATGTCCTTCAATATCACGGAACATCTTTTTTTCTTAAGAATGAAATAAAGGATTATTTTGAAACACAAGGAATTTTTTATCCTGAATTAAAACATAAAAATATTTTGAATTCGGAAATGATTCAATGGAAAAACTGGTTAAGGGGTCATTATCAATATGATTTATCTCCGATTAAATGGTATCGATTAGTACCACACAAATGGCGAAATAGATTCAATCAAACACGTATAGTGCAAAATAAAGATTTAAACAAAAGGCATTCAGATGAAAAAGATCGATTAATATTAATTAATTACAAAAAATTAAATGATTTTGAATTAAATTCATTATCAAATTCAAAATATAACCTTCAAAAATACTATGGATATGACCTTTTCTCATATAAATCGATTAATTATGAAAATAAGAAGGATTCACATATTTATGTATCACCATTACGTTTAAATAATAAACAAGAGATTTCTTATAATTACAACAAGATATATAAAAAAGGTAAATTAATTAATATGCCAGGAGGTATTATCCCTATTAATTTAGAAAATGATGATATTCTCAATCTAGATAAATTTACAGATAGAAAATATTTGGATTGGAGAATTTTCGATTTTTGTCTTCGAAATAAAGTCAATATTGAGTCCTGGATTGATATCGATACCAATGGTAATAAAAATACTAAGACTGGGTTTAATAATTATCAAATAATTGATAAAATGGATCAAAAAGGTCTTTTTTTTCTTAAAATTTCCCAAAATGGAGGAATTATGGCATCCAACAAAAAAAAAGATCTTTTTGATTGGATGGCAATGAATGAAGAAATACTAAGTCGTCCCATATCAAATCGAAACCTTTGGTTCTTTCCAGAATTTGTGATCCTTTATAATACATATATTATGAAACCGTGGATCATACCAATCCAACTACTTCTTTTAAATTTTTATGAAAATGTTAGTGAAAATAAAAACATCACTAGAAAGAACAAAAGGGATCTTTTTCTATTTTCGAATGAAAAAAAATCGATTGAATTAGAGAATCGAAATCAAGAAGAAAAAGAATCCGCAATTCGAGATAATCTTGAATCAGATGCACAAAATCAAGCGAATCTTGGATCACTTTTCTCAAACCAAGAAAAAGATATTGGAGAAGATTATGCAAGCTCCGATATGAAAAACCGTAGAAAGAAAAAAGAATATAAGAGCAACACGGAAGTAGAGCTTGATTTTTTCCTAAAAAGGTATTTACGTTTTCAATTGAGATGGGATGATTCTTTAAATCAAAAAATGATCAATAATATCAAAATATATTGTCTCCTACTTAGACTAATAAATCCAAGAGAAATTGCTATATCCTCTATTCAAAGGGGAGAAATGAGTTTAGATATTTTGATTATTCAAAAGGATTTAACTCTTACAGAATTAATGAAAAAAGGTATATTAATTATCGAACCAATTCGTTTGTTTATAAAAAATGATGGACAATTGATTATGTATCAAAGTCTAAATATTTCATTGTTTCATAAGAGTAAGCCCAAAATTAATCAAATATACCGAGAAAAAAGCTATGTTGCTAAGATTAATTTGGATAAATCCATTGCAAGACATCCAAAAATGGCTGAAAATAGATACAAAAATGATTATGATTTGTTGTTTGTTCCCGAAAAGGTTTTATCCACTAAAAGACGTCGAGAATTAAGAATTCTAATTTGTTTCAATTCGAGGAAGAGAAATGGTATTCATAAAAATCCAGTATTTTGCAACAACGTAAAAAACTGGGGTGAATTTTTGGATAAAAGAAAACATTTTGATAAAAAGAAACTAATAAAATTAAAGTTCTTTCTTTGGCCTAATTATCGATTAGAAGATTTATCTTGTATGAATCGATATTGGTTTGATACCAATAATGGGGGCCGCTTCACTATGATAAGGATACATATGTATCCACGATTGCAAATTTGTTAATTATGCGTTTTTCATATATATTCTGTACCATATATGTATGGTATATGAAAAAAGGAGTTGCACCTATGTATTGTCTTACCTTCCAGTCTGATACATGAATACTAATTCAATGCATTTTTCAATATCCAATAGATCTAGAAATGATTAACGGAATCTTCTTATTTTTTCTTTTTTTATTTATTATTAGATTTCGATCCAAAATTGTTTCTCTTTTCTAAATGTAGAAATATATCACCCTTTCCTATTCCTATACTAATTTTCCTATTCCTATACGAATAAAATTGAAAAGAAAATTGGATTGATTCATTTTATTTGATAAAATTAGGAGTTCATAAAGAAATTAAGATTATTGTGTATACCAAATTAAAATGACTAGCATTATTCTTACTGATCAGTAAAATCCATTAAAAAAAAAGAGGATAGAAAATCCGTTTTATGGTAAAAAATTCATTCATCTCAGTTATTTCACAAGAAGAAAAAGAAGAAAACAGGGGGTCCATTGAATTTCAAGTATTTCGTTTCACCAATAAGATACGAAGACTGACTTCACATTTGGAATTGCACCGAAAAGATTATTTATCTCAGAGAGGTTTACGTAAAATCCTGGGAAAACGCCAACGACTGCTGTCTTATTTGTCAAAGAAAAATAGAATACGTTATAAAGAATTAATTAGTCAGCTGGATATTCGGGAGTCAAAAACTCGTTAAGTGAAAAAGGAATTTGAATTATTTTATTTTTTTATTCGATCTTGAATTTTAATGAACTTGTTTTCATTTTCAGCAATTCATGAAAGAATGAATCGAGGAATAACCTATGAATGTAACAACTACAAGAAAAGACCTCATGATAGTCAATATGGGACCTCACCACCCATCAATGCATGGTGTTCTTCGGCTCATCCTTACTCTAGATGGTGAAGATGTTATTGATTGTGAACCAATATTAGGTTATTTACACAGAGGAATGGAAAAAATTGCGGAAAATCGAACAGTTATACAATATCTACCTTATGTAACACGTTGGGATTATTTAGCTACTATGTTCACAGAAGCAATAACCGTAAATGGACCAGAACAGTTGGGAAATATTCAAGTACCTAAAAGAGCCAGTTATATCAGAGTAATTATGTTAGAGTTGAGTCGGATAGCTTCTCATCTCTTATGGCTTGGCCCCTTTATGGCAGATATTGGTGCACAGACCCCTTTTTTCTATATTTTCAGAGAAAGAGAATTAGTATATGATCTATTCGAAGCTGCCACCGGTATGAGAATGATGCATAATTATTTTCGTATCGGAGGAGTAGCGGCCGATCTACCTTATGGATGGATAGATAAATGTTTGGATTTCTGTGATTATTTTTTAACAGCGGTTTCTGAATATCAAAAACTTATTACGCGAAATCCTATTTTTTTAGAACGAGTTGAGGGAGTAGGCATTATTGGTCCAGAAGAAGCAATAAATTGGGGTTTATCGGGACCAATGCTACGAGCTTCCGGAATCCAATGGGATCTTCGTAAAGTTGATCATTATGAATGTTACGACGAATTGGATTGGGAAATCCATTGGCAAAAAGAAGGAGATTCATTAGCTCGCTATTTAGTCCGAATCGGTGAAATGAGGGAATCTATAAAAATTATTCAACAAGCTCTGGAAGGAATTCCAGGGGGGCCCTATGAGAATTTAGAAACCCGGTGCTTTGCTAGAGAAAGGGATCCGGAATGGAATGATTTTGAATATCGATTCATTAGTAAAAAACCTTCTCCTACTTTTGAATTGCCGAAGCAAGAACTTTATGTAAGAGTTGAAGCCCCAAAGGGAGAATTGGGAATTTTTTTAATAGGAGATCAGAGTGGTTTTCCTTGGAGGTGGAAAATTCGTCCACCTGGTTTTATCAATTTGCAAATTCTTCCTCAGTTAGTTAAAAGAATGAAATTGGCCGATATTATGACAATACTAGGTAGCATAGATATCATTATGGGAGAAGTTGATCGTTAAAATGATAATTGATACAACAGAAGTACAAGATCTAAATTCTTTTTCTAGATTGGAATCTTTAAAAGAAGTCTATGGAATCATAGGGATGTTTTTACCTATTTTGACTCTTGTATTGGGAATCACAATAGGTGTACTCGTAATTGTGTGGTTAGAAAGAGAAATATCCGCAGGAATACAACAACGTATTGGTCCCGAATACGCCGGTCCTTTGGGAATTCTTCAAGCTTTAGCAGATGGGACAAAACTTATTTTCAAAGAGAATCTTTTTCCATCTCGAGGAGATACTCGTTTATTCAGTATAGGACCATCCATAGCAGTTATATCCATTTTACTAAGTTATTCAGTAATTCCTTTTAGTTATCACCTTGTTTTATCTGATCTCAATATCGGTGTTTTTTTATGGATTGCCATTTCCAGTATTGCTCCCATTGGACTTCTTATGTCAGGATATGGATCAAATAATAAATATTCTTTTTTAGGTGGTCTACGAGCCGCTGCTCAATCGATTAGTTATGAAATACCATTAACTCTTTGTGTGTTATCAATATCTCTACGTGCGATTCGTTAAAACAGAAACTTTTCTTTTCTTTATTCCTTTTTTTTTTTTCGAAAAGAAATTGAATAGATATCTCCTTTTTTTATTCATCATTCAGTTTGATGACCTAAATCAGATAGTTGTATGAGTGAAAGAAAACAGCTTAGAAATTAGCAGTAAAAAAATGGAGTCTCATTTCCTACGTACAAGAAAAAAAAAAGTAAATATAAGCAAGACTTTTACCCCAAGATTGGTTGATTAGTCATCCTGGCTTGAAGCGGGCTCAACTCAAAAGATCAACCGTATAGAGTTTTCACTCTGGTTTCTATGTATTACCCTAACGGGTGATTGAGCAAAAATCAGTGGATGGTTAGGAACACCAAAATACATAAAGGATTAGTAATGGAGATTTTTTATGTAAATTATCCAAAAATAATTTTTACATAAGATAAAAAGAATAATAATTGGGACTTTAAGTTAGTAGAAATGATCAAGTAGTACTACCCACAATTCCGATTCAGAGTATGCTCCTATCCACAGATTCAAAAATGACTATCAGGAACGAAATAATCCTTTTTTTGAAACCCCCCTTTTTCAGAAAGAAGAATAGGAACGAAACAAAAAAAAAGATCTTTTTCTTCTTTCCTATATTCATAGGGATAACGTGGTATTTTTCAGGAACTAATGTATAATTTTTTTTTTCGTAATCAAAAAGAATGGGTTGAGATATCTATTAATATTTCTAGAAAGAGTATTTTATTGAAGGATTAAGTTATTACTCAACAAAGAAAAATTCAAATTATTAAAGGATGAGATCAATTCAGAAGTGCTTTTTTAGTTATTATAGCAGACAGAATTCCATTGGTCTAATTCAGGACCTTCCGATAGGTTTTGACTCTATCTATATAGAATATATATTTAATTTCCAATCGATATTATAGTATTATACTACAAACATATCAATATAAATAATATCAATTCGGTCCTTAGATTTATTGATGGCCCTCGAGGAGCCGTATGAGGTGAAAATCTCACGTACGGTTCTGAAATAGCGATGGGAACAGTGATGTTATCATCGACTATGATTATCTAACAGTTCAAGTACAGTTGATATAGTTGAGGCCCAGTCCAAATATGGTTTTTGGGGATGGAATTTGTGGCGTCAACCTATAGGGTTTTTCATTTTTCTAATTTCTTCCCTAGCAGAATGTGAGAGATTACCTTTCGATTTACCAGAAGCAGAGGAAGAATTAGTAGCAGGTTATCAAACCGAATATTCGGGTATCAAATTTGGGTTATTTTATGTTGCTTCCTATCTAAATCTATTAGTTTCTTCGTTATTTGTAACAGTTCTTTACTTAGGGGGTTGGAATATCTCTATTCCTTACATATTCGTTCCTGAGCTATTTGAAATAAATAAAGTAGGTAGAGTCTTTGGAACGACAATTGGTATTTTTATTACATTAGCTAAAACTTATTTCTTCTTGTTTATTTCTATCACAACAAGATGGACTTTACCTAGACTAAGAATAGACCAATTATTAAATCTTGGATGGAAATTTCTTTTACCCATTTCTCTCGGTAATCTATTATTAACAACTTCTTTCCAACTCCTTTCATTGTAAAGGAAAGAAAAAGGACTAGGATATTCTCGATTTACGACTTCTCTCAAATATCAAACAAGAGAAAGAAACAAACATAAAATTATTCATAGATCTTTACGATATGTTCCCTATGGTAACTGGGTTCATGAATTACGGTCAACAAACAGTACGAGCTGCAAGGTACATTGGTCAAGGGTTCATGATTACCTTATCTCACGCAAATCGTTTACCTGTAACTATTCAATATCCTTATGAAAAATTAATTACATCTGAGCGTTTCCGCGGCCGAATCCATTTTGAATTTGATAAATGCATTGCCTGTGAAGTATGTGTTCGTGTATGTCCTATAGATCTACCTGTTGTTGATTGGAAATTGGAAACTGGTATACGAAAGAAACG